GCCCCAAGGGCTCCCCTTTTCGTGCTGGCCAAAGAACATAGAGCGTTATTCTCCCTAAGAAAGAAAGTCGTTTATATCATGTTAAGGTTCTTCAACAAGGTTACTTCAGGGAAGCCTGAATGCCGAATTCCATTAAGTAATAACGATGTTCAAGCTGGTAGGATAAGAGAAAATGTTGTGCTAGGTGGGAAAGTGAGACTCCCCTCGAAAGGAGTCGAACGTTCCTTCATAAGGGCAATTTCTCAATGAAAGGGGCTCTTTCTTCCCCTGCCCCTGCTGATGAGTCAACTGCTCCTTCTAATGTGACTCCTATAGGCGATGATCCCCCGCTCGAAACACTTCCACAAGACCGATGCCTCACATCGGATTAAAGAGTTCATGAGCTTGACTCAATTGAGTAAGGGCTGGATTCCTTATCTTACTTTCGAGTTGTTACTGGCTGGATTCCTTAGCTAATGCACTGGTTGAGACCATAGCATCAGCAGCTTGAAGTTAGTCTTTGGCTGGATAAACCACAATAGATAGGTGGTCAAAAGCTGGGTACGAACGGAACGAGGCAAGTGCTCTTGCTCTTCCTGAATGCACCGGATGAGTCTAAAGTACCTTAATTTTCGTTATCATTTGTGGCTGATTAAACAACAACGAATAGGTCAGAAGCTGGTTATGTATTATGTATGAACCGGATCCCTCCTCTCGAGCAACTGGACACCAGTAATCACCTGTTACTTAAGAACAAGGCTAGACAGGTCCTGATACCCAAATGGACCAGGAAGAAAGCAGTGAAAGTGAAAAGAAGATGGTCAAGGGGACTAAGTGACTCTCGAAAGAAGGCTACTCGAAATAGAGTATGATTTATTTGCCTCAAGTGAGTACACCGGACCTGCAGATCGGTATCTATAACAGTCAAGATGAAACCCCTGGCTTTGGCGGATCTTAGTCTTTTTCTTGATGAGCCCCCGGTCATACGAGGGCCTTGCTTGCGTCAGATTCACCCGGGTTCAGTCTCATTCGAAGCTTTAGACAAAGAGGAGTAAGAGATATGACAAGACGGATTCAACCTCTGAATCTACTTACGGCATAGAGCTGTGATATTCCGCCATCTTTCTCCTGCCTTTATAGGAAGAAAGACTGCCTTAGAATAGCGAATAGCTCGAAGCACAGGGAAGGTATACACTTTTGAGTCCCACCCCGTAAACACCATACAGGCACAAAGAATACCAGCTGGAAGGGGAAGCTTACTAAGCGCTCAAGAGGCAGGGCACAGGAATATCCCTGAATCATGACACTTCACCTGCCCAACAGGTCTCCAGGCTTAAGGCAAGAAAGGAGATCAGGCAAGGATTCGGAGAGCAGAAAGGAAGATAGGGGATTCGCACCCCAAGATGATTTGATCACGGATCTTCCGGGCAGGGCAGTAAAGAGAGAGAATAGCTTCAAGCAGGTATCCAATTGACTGAGCAAGGAGCAAGCGCACTAGGCCCCGTCTCTCTCTTATAAGGCAGTGAAACCCGTAGCTTGGAGTAGTCCCGATCTCTACTTCATGAAATTCATAATCAACTATACAAAAGTCCCTTCATTATCTCACTTTCTCTCCCCTTGAAATTGGTTCCTCCCCTGCTATGAGTTCTCCTTCCGACTGGTTGACACTTACAGCTGAACTACCACCTAGCGCACTAAGGCCCTCATAAGGCTGGCTCAACTGAATCCGATAGTAGTTGTCTCCGTCGACTAGAGTGGTGAATGAAAAGCATATTCTCCTATTGCAAGAGTGCCTGCGGAGGCGCTTGCTTAGATGAGAGTGGAGTTCCTTCACCTCCAACTGCTTTCTTTCCTCTCAACCTCGAACAGCCCCACAGCCTCTCTCTCGTGGGCTAACCAATGCGCCCCTACTAACAGCTATCTAATGCAAATATCTCATTTATGAGCCATATTCGCCTGAAAGCTTAAAGGCAACTGAGAGCCAAGCAAGCAAACCGTAAGGCCCACTCGACCTGTATGGATTCCCCCGGCCCGGCTCTACCTCAGTGGATTCCGAACTTATATCAAATCAAATGAGTAAGCAGTAGACTTCAAGTCTAAAGTTTCAGATATCAATAGTAGTGAATATCCAGAGTCTTTTTCCAATATTCAATTGATCGTATGGAAAGGCGCCTACACGGAACCTATACGAAGGAGCAAACAAGCAACGGTAACTACTATACTTGACTTGCCCACAGAATTGACTAAAGCCAGAAGTAGAGAATCGGGCTATTTCAGCTCACGACTTGAAATATTGAATACTTTAGGCAGCTTATCGGACTCATAAGCAAGAAGTGCCTAGCTCAGGAGGAATAGGATTATATCCTGTCTATAGATCACGAGCTTACTCGAAGAAGTACTTAGGATTATCAAAGCTCACTTTCCGGCCAGGCCTTACTATAAAAAAACCAACCTCACAGATCCCAAAAAATCTTTTACACCAATGTATCGTACTCTCTCGACCAGGTCATCATAAAAAAAT